ATATAGAATATGGAAAGACAAAACGGAAAATCTATAAAGGAAAAGCGAAGAGGAATTTTTAGTTTTAGAATCGAATTGAACCGAAATAAAAATGTGATTTTTTGAGTGATCTGATTGTGCGATACCTTTTTTGAGGCATTGGAAATAAAATAGTAAAAAAAAAATAAAGTAAAGCAAAAGATATTTAAAGTATTAAAAAGTAAAGAAAAAAGTATTCTAAGGGCACTCTTTAGTCGAAAATATATTTGATACAATAAAAAATCAAAATACAAAATCGAAGCGATTCCCCTTTGAAATGAAGTTAGATGGCATAGTTTTTATTATTATTTTAATATTAGTTGACTCAAGAGTTGCCCACTCAATCCGTTGATTCGGAATCGTGGGATGGGTCGGTGTAAAAGACGATGAATTGATTTCTTTTTCTATCCCTGTCACTCATTTTTGTTAGTACCTTCTAGAATACTTGAAGAATCAAAAACTTGCAATTGAAGGTATTCTTTCAATTGGTAGGGTATTTTTGCTTATCCTCGTATCGTTCAAAAGTTGAAACTTAGGGAAGTGCTTTATAAACATATGTATAAAAAGAACATATTTCCTTTAGCTCCGTCATGCCTACTATAACTAGTTATTTTGGTTTTCTACTAGCGGCTTTAACTATAACCTCGGCCCTATTTCTTGGTCTGAGTAAGATAGGACTTATTTGAAATTAATTGAATGAATAATTCATAAAAAGAAATCTTTCTGTGGTATTCCACATATTGTCTAGTTCCTTGCCGTACCACGTTAATTCCGAATTATTGGTTATTGAGATTCCTAGGCAATACGGATTAATATTTAGGGATAGATATTACCCCTCTTTTTAACCTTTCAAAAAAAAAATAAAATTCAAATGATTGAAGTCTTTCTATTTGGAATCGTCTTAGGTCTAATTCCTATTACTTTGGCTGGATTATTCGTAACTGCATATTTACAATACAGACGTGGTGATCAGTTGGACCTTTGATTAATTAACATCTCTTTTTTTAACTGACCCCCTCCTTTCTTTAATTTAATCCGAGGGGGAGGTCAGGGCAGGGTCAAATTCAGATTGCTGTTCAATGATTTCAGTTCAGCGTGTGTGATTTTCGATCTAAGACAACAAGAGCGGAATCACGCTCTGTAGGATTTGAACCTACGACATTGGGTTTTGGAGACCCACGTTCTACCGAACTGAACTAAGAGCGCTTTCTTATCACAACGGAAAAGACTGGAAATAAGTAATAAGTCGATTTTTTTTACCCCAACAATTCTTGTATGTGTATACTATCATATATAATGAAATGGAAGATTTTGTATGTCAAAATTAGAAATCGATCTAAAAAAAAAAAGGATCTTGTGTTACTCCTGCTCTGAGCGGTAATTGGTAGGGATGACAGGATTTGAACCCGTGACATTTTGTACCCAAAACAAACGCGCTACCAAGCTGCGCTACATCCCTTTCAATGGGTCTACAGTATCATTGTAAAGAATCCCCGTCTTGTTTTCCACATCCTTATTTTTTTATTCCCTCTATTGATATGCAAAATGGATCTTGCCTTTTCTTGTTTTTGGGCTCATATCATATAACATATAATAATAAATTAGTATTTTTCTTGGGAATTCTCAGGGGTAAAGCGGCCCATTTTTCTGCTTTAAGAAAAAAAAAAAAAGAAAATAAAATCTTATCTACCAAATCATTTCGCATTTCAATTTGAATTTTTGAATTAAGGATTCCGCGCACAAATACAAGTGGCCTTTAACTACATATACATCTCTTACCATAATATATTCCAATAGGGAATACAAAAACAAAAAATAAGGAGTATTTTCAATGCGAGATCTAAAAACATATCTTTCCGTGGCACCGGTACTAAGTACTCTCTGGTTCGGGTCTTTAGCAGGGTTATTGATAGAAATCAACCGTTTATTCCCGGACGCATTGACATTTCCTTTTTTTTCATTCTAGTTATTGAACGGGAACGGGGTGAAGAAGATTAGAGCTAGAATCCAATATTTGTGTATTTGTGACTAATCTCTCTTTCCCCTCTTTTATTTTTTTTTTACAATTAGATAGATAGAATAAAGGATGAAAGCGAAATAAAAATGTGTCTTCAACTTCAGCGAAACTCGGGTTCAGGCTCCAATTAAATTAATTATCCAGTTAAAAGAAAATAGACAGTGAAAGGAAAACAGAAATGGAAATGTGGCTAGGGTAAGAGTAGCCTACACTACACGATACTTAAATGAAATACTGTACTGTGATTAGCAATATAGTTAGAAATTTTTGTATTACTTATTATTTCCTATATATTTACTATATTGATAGCAATAAAATCTTTATTTCAGAATTGGATTTTGAGTGGTTAACAACTTCTATTTTTTTGTCCCTTGTTTCTTATTCGTTTCGGGTCGGAAAATAGAAAAGTTGGATGAATCAAAAACCCCAAGGAGGTTCATGGCCAAGGGTAAAGATGTCCGAGTAAGGGTTATTTTGGAATGTACTAGTTGTGTTCGAAACGGTGTTAATAAGGAATCAAGGGGTATTTCCAGATATATTACTCAAAAGAATCGACATAATACACCTAGTCGATTGGAATTGAGAAAATTCTGTCCCTATTGTTACAAACATACACTTCATGGGGAGATAAAAAAATAGATAGAGTCGAACCGCGTGCTTGTGTGTCACCCTTGCAAGGAACATGAAAAAATAATCTAGATATATATCTAGATTATTTCATATATTTAAATAGAAACAAATAAATAAATATAGACAAACCAAATTATGGATAAAACCAAGCGACTCTTTCTTAAATCCAAGCGATCTTTTCGTAGGCGTTTGCCCCCGATCCAATCGGGGGATCGGATTGATTATAGAAACATGACTTTAATTAGTCGATTTCTTAGTGAACAAGGAAAAATATTATCTAGACGGGTGAATAGATTGACCTTAAAAGAACAACGATTAATTACTATTGCTATAAAACAAGCTCGTATTTTATCTTCGTTACCTTTTATTAATAATGAGAAACAATTTGAAAGAAGTGGGTCGACCACTAGAACTCCAGGTCTTCGAACCAGAAAAAAATAGGCTTACTCTTCAATTAAATCAAAATTCCAATCCGAACTCAAACCCAGATGGACGTTTTGTTCAAAAAATCCGAGAAGCAGTTGTGTCGTAAGAAAAAAAAGAATTGGGGAAGAAGAATAAAATCAATCTTTTTTTATTGAGCGTGTTCGCTCATTTTGACGATTTTATCATATTATTTCTACTCTACCTTCCCGGAGTTCATTCTCCAGAGAACTCCGTTTAAAAATTATAATGGATTCCTTCCAATTTCCTTATTTTATAATCTCATTGGAAATCGTATAAAGACAATTCCTATTTGATATAGCTATTTGTGCAAGTATCTTACGATTAAGAACCAACTGCGCCTTATACAGATTGCTTATTAATCTACTATAAATATAGGATACCCTGTTTCCGCGAATTACTGCATTTATTCGAGTGATCCACAAACGACGAAAATCCCTTTTTTTCCTATCTCTATCACGATGAGCCGAAACCAAAGCTCTTATTTTCTGTTGAGTAATTGTTCGACTAAGTCTTGAATGAGCCCCGCGAAAGCTTGATGCAAATAAACGCATTTTTGTTCTACGTCTCCGAGCTATATATCCTCGTCTAATTCTGGTCATTGAATAAATGAAACTTTGATGAATAACTAATCGATTTCCTTTCTTTCAGTTATTCTTTTCCCCTTTTCTAGTCTATTAATAACAAAACGGACTCTTCCAATTTATAAAATCAAAATTCCAATGGCTTTTGCTACTCTAACCTTCCCGACCACGCTTTTACCCTTTTTCGAGGCATTGGAAATAAAATAGTAAAAAAAAATAAAGTAGTAAATAGATAAAGAAATTGTGGGTTCCGTCGTCTCTATGATTACTTCTTAAACGGTGAGGCCCTCTCTATACACCGGAGCCACTTCCTTCATTTAATCAATTCTATTGGTAACTTGTACAGTTACCACTCTCCGGCTCTACCCATGAATTTTCTAGTAATAGGTCTTTCATAACGAGATAGACCTTATACAGTAACGGTATTTAATTATGAAGATTGGTGGGGTAGCTGACCCTGTTAGTCCGTTCTTGGAAGAGTAGAAAGATAATCTTTCCGCTTTTTTTTAGAGTATTTCCCCCGCTTAATGGCTAACTATTTGTTACCAATGTGGAATTCTTTCTCACCTTAAATTGAAATTTGAGGCGGTTTAATTTGCGCCGGTGGAAACCATAAATTTCATACACAATAGAAAGATATGATAGATATCTTTTTTTTAGCTAGTGAATGCAGTTCTTCTTCTTCCATTCTATCCGATTCACTGGTACTGATCATTGATACTTAAAAAATTGTTTTCTTTCTTTTGTTTTGTCTCAGTCCATGATTGAAACGAGTCGCACATACACCCTTGTACATGTTCCTCGGCGCTGAGGGCATCCCCCAAGAGCGGGGGATTTTGTAAGGTTTCTGATTGGCTGTCTTGGGTTTCTAATAAGTTGTTTAATAGTTGGCATGCTGAATTATCCATTATGGGCTGGTTTAGATCGATCCTAACCGGATGATTATGAATTTCTTCTGTTTAATATTCTATTAAACCCTTAAGGAGGCACTGCTATGTTTTATCCAACCGCTACAAGATCAACAATTCCATGAGCTTGGGCTTCTGTTGCTGACATAAAAGTATCCCTTTCCATGTCTTCGGATACAACCCATAAGGGCTTGCCCGATCTTTGTACATAAACCATTGTAAGGATTTCGCGCAGTTTCAGTAGTTCTTCCGTATCCAGGATAAATTCTCCCGTTTGTGCCCCATAAAAAGCGCCAATAGGTTGATGGATCATGACCCTGATGATATATTATAACCTAAAAAAAAAGTTCCTCTATCTCGCACGATTAGGCGAGGGGCAGAGATAAAGAAAAAGATAGAATTGAACAACCGTACGGGCATTTTTTTCGCATTGCATACGGCTCACCAATGGAATTTTCTTTTTACCTTTCATCAAACAAGGAGAAAATACGGGGTTCTATTATACCCAGATCGGTAAATGATCCAATTACCACCCTTTTTTTTTAGTTCAAAAATACTATGATGGCTCCGTTGCTTTATATATTTATTTCGTTTGTGATTCAGCAATCCCAAAGTGTCTTTATTTTTTTTATTTTCGTACTCTTTCATACCATAAATATTGTTAATAACCTTCCGGCGTGAAAAAGTTTGTGACGCCGCAATAGGCCTACGATAGGTAAGATAAACTCGGAATACCCCTCCTTTATCTCATACTACTGCTTCGATACATAATCAAATATTTTGAAAAAAAAAAACACTAACAATTTTCATATCGAATTCGAAGTGCCATGCTATTATTACTTAATCTTAAAAATTCATATGGCGAAGGCATAGTCTTCTTTTTTCTCTCAAATAAAAAACTCATTGGCGCCAAGCGTGAGGGAATGCTAGACGTTTGGTACTTGCTCCTGCGGCCAGGAGGAAAGACCCCATGGAGGCGGCCAATCCCATGCATATTGTCTGTACATCCGGTCGCACAAATTGCATAGTATCATAAATTGCTATTCCGGGTATTACCCATCCGCCAGGAGAGTTGATAAATAAATACAAATCCTTGGTCTCGTTCTCTATACTGAGATATACCATAATACCAATAAGTTGATTCGAGATATCACTCTCAACCATTTGACCTAAAAAAAGTAATCTTTCTCGATAAAGTCGGTTGATTAGGATAAAACTATATCCCTTCGGAGCCGTACAGGCATCTTTTGATGCATACGGTTCAACAAAACTTGCGAAACAAAAAATCAATGTGTAGCTACCAGCCCTTTTCCTTTCTTTTTTCCTAGCGGGCTCCTTCTATCGAGGGGTCCTTTCTTCTATTTTTCAAGAACGATGAGTTTAGCGGTTTTCCTATACCTATAATATTCTAATAGAATCTAATATAAAATATAAAAAAGCAATTCACTAAACTTATCGACTTATCGAACTAACTTTTCATTGATGTATTTTTTCATCGCGATCCAATCCAAAAATCACGATGCCATTTTCTTGTTCCTGAATTGAATGGGCTTCTTCAATTTTTTTAGGTTTATGCTCTACTCCGAGTAAGGATCCGCCCGGTTTTGATTTGCACATATAGGACAAATGACCCCAATACCACGTCTCTTTTTTGCTATGACTCCCCCCTTTAATTCATTTCTTTCATGTCTTCCGCCCAATATTTGACGTATTCATCATATTTATGATTCCGTTGATTAACAGTTTGAGATCACTCCTATTTCGAATAAAGTTCTAAATGGAATCGTTTATGGTATAAGTAATAATCATAGATATATTACCAATTGGGTTTTGCTAAACGGAGCCTGGATACCTCATTTTATTGGTCCAGCCAAGACGACCATAAAATTGATTTATTGCTATGCTAATATTAAGCTGGATACCTCCTCACGAAATAGATCTAATTGCACTTCATTGCATTTCACGCTACAAATTTTTGATCATTCAATCAAATTTTTTGGGCGAAACAGAGGATATCTCGATCGGGGGAGAGAATGGGGAAATCCCATATGACCCAATAGATCTGACAAGTCGCACTATATGTCAACCCAAGATGGATGCTTGTCCCCGGGGCTTCGATAAGGTACTTTTGGAACACCAATAGGCATAAAATGAAAAGAATTAAGTACTCTAGTTCACTTTGATGTGGAAGCGTAATAATGGGCTTCTTGTCTTAATAATATTGGCCGTTATCTTAGTTTCTACATCGATTGACTAAGTTCATAAAATAAAGGAAAATTCTTACGAATAGGTCTTTTGAATGATGACCAAATATGGATGGATTTGCTCATCGAAAAGGGAATCCGCCCCCATTGCGTATTGGTACTTATCGAGTATAGAATAGATCTGCTTCTCCTTTTTCCTTCGAATCGAACTCTTCCATTATTACTAATAGGATAGAATAAATATTAATCCTTTTTTCGAGATAATCCCCTGAAAAAGGAAGGGGGTACATAGCATAGTTTTTTTTTTCAATGCAATAAAGTTACATAGTGTCTATTTTTTATTAATAAAGAGGTAGTCCCATGGGTTTGCCTTGGTATCGTGTTCATACCGTCGTATTGAATGATCCCGGTCGTTTGATTGCTGTCCATATAATGCATACAGCCCTGGTTGCGGGTTGGGCCGGTTCAATGGCTCTATATGAATTAGCTGTTTTTGATCCCTCCGATCCAGTTCTTGATCCAATGTGGAGACAAGGCATGTTCGTTATACCCTTCATGACTCGTTTAGGAATAACCGATTCATGGGGCGGTTGGAGTATTACGGGGGGTACGGTAACGAATCCGGGTATTTGGAGTTACGAAGGTGTAGCCGGAGCACATATTGTGTTTTCGGGCTTGTGCTTCTTGGCAGCTAT